TGGAAGAAATGGAATGGGCTTTGCCCTTTTTCTGTCGGATAAATCACTCCCTGAAAGATCCTATCCTCTGTCCATAGGATGGTTCATGAATCAACAACCAAAAAATGATATTCCATTCTTGTAAGCAAGAAACATTCTTCGGATCTAGTCATAGCATTGACAATTTCAAAAAACTGCTCATACTATGAGCATAGATAGTATGATGGCGATCGGGCAGGTATGCCCCTATCGTCTAGTGGTTCAGGACATCTCTCTTTCAAGGAGGCAGCGGGGATTCGACTTCCCCTGGGGGTAAGACGAGAGGGAGTTGATCATGGATTATCAATAAGCCTAGAATTGATTCTTCCTGGGTCGATGCCCGAGCGGTTAATGGGGACGGACTGTAAATTCGTTGGCGATATGTCTACGCTGGTTCAAATCCAGCTCGGCCCAATAATTCGCCGATCCATGAGGATGGTATAACCAATTTGTCCTCCATAAATGCCTTTTTTATAGAAATAAAGAGTCCGTCCATTTTTTCTGCTCTATCCCTATTTATCCCGCGTGTTTTTGATCTTTCTAACGATATTAATAATAATAATCTGTAAATAATTAACAATAATCTGTAAATGTAAATATAAGTGGAATAAAGAAAAAACAAAAAAGGACTCTTTTTTGTTTTGTTTTTTCACTGAAAGATTGATTATCAATCGATTTGGCAATAAAATAATCCACAGGATTACTAGTAATCCGCGTCACTCTCGCTATAGTCCATATCCGTGTAGATATCAGTATCTCACTCGTCTTTCTGTTACAAGACGTTGATTTTCAATTAAATAGAATATAAAGAAAGGGTTCGAATGAAATTATAAGAATATGTATGCTGTACACCTCATTTCCCCGGGATTGTAGTTCAATTGGTCAGAGCACCGCCCTGTCAAGGCGGAAGCTGCGGGTTCGAGCCCCGTCAGTCCCGACCTAGAATCCGATGAATCCATCAAATTATCTCTCCGTTTTCTGTGAAGAGGGGGAGACAAGGAGCAGGATTTAATCCCCAGGGGATCCTTATTTCTTTCGTGTTTTTCGTTTCGCATTTCTCATCGGAGAAATACAGGAATTTCAATTACTTCAACTAGTACCGATTGATGGGGGAGAGACGTATGTAGATGGATCAGTAGTATCGCCCTATTCAGGATTGCAAGAGAGACTGCACGGGTCTCTCTTTTTCGATTGCTCCTGATCCATGGAATAGAGTACCCATAGGTTTCCCGGGAGCACATACACAAATTGTATTCATTTATTGTACGATATACAATTAATTTAATATAGATAGTTACTAGTTGCCTCGACAGCGACAGAGTACTTTTCAGATTAAACCTACCCCCCCCCCTTTTTTTTTTTTCTAGCTCCGATTTTGTGGAACCTAAATGACTAATTGAAAACAATTTCTCTATCTCATTAAAATTGCATACTTAATTTTTGATGTATGTGTCCCAGTTCCAATCCAAGGAAAGAAGATACTAATAAAAGATCAAACAAAGATCTGCCCCTCTTGTTCTAGAGGGGGGGATGATCTTTTTGTTCCTTCATTTTTTAATGGCCCCATCGAAGAAAAAAAAAATCAATAAAATAGTGAATTTGTCGGAATATTATATTAGATCTTTTATACCAGACCAATCTTTATCACACTTCTCTGTCTTCCAAGAAGATTAGATCTTCACAAAAACTTCGTTTAGAACTTAACTCATTTCTTTTTTCATTTCATCCCTACCATTGGGGTTTGTGACCAATGGAACGGCGGTCAGATGATTGTATAAGAAAGACGGCAGGTTATAGAAAAGAAAGGGTGGAAATGATAAATTCAATGGGATTTTTGATTGGACTAGGAATCCGATTTTGGATTCGGTATGGATAAAAGATCTTCCTATGTTATACTATTCAATTCTCGACGATGAATCAATTTGATAGATCAGATATTGTTATTCATGATATTGATACGATTCAGTATCATCAGGATGCAATCCATCCCATGGAATTTACAGGAGAAAGACTTATCATCTCTATGGGATTAGATCCCGAGTTATTGCGAAGCAAAAAAAACGATGAGATTATGGAAGTCAATATTCTCGCATTTATTGCTACTGCGCTGTTCATTCTAGTTCCTACTGCTTTTTTACTTATCATCTACGTAAAAACAGTTAGTCAAAGTGATTAATTTGAATGAAACTTGACTTATTAGTTCTTATCAACGATTGAAGAAAGGGATTCAAATTCCAAGTCTTAAATGAAATGATCGGGTTGGAGTGTATATGAGATAGTATGGTAGAAAGGTTCATATAGTTCTTTCTACCACACTATCTATATATTGTAGAAAAATATGGGCTTGATATAGATCAATCCACAATATATACCTACATATCTATATGTACATGTAAATAGCACTCCAATTCTATTTCTTTGCTACATCAATTTGTCTTGATCCCGATCAATCTGAAATAATCCAACGTCAACTCTTCTAATTCCTGGGTTTCTGATTATTTTCAATATGAATCCCCGGATCCATCGAAAGAATCAATGGAGGAAGAATAGTATGCGCATAGGCATATATTATATAAAAGAAAACCAAGCCATTTTTTTTTTAGCATTACGAAGAAGTAATTGATTGAGCCGTTAACAGATGATCCAAAGAGTTCTATAGTAACTTCTTCGGATTTTGAAAAGGATGTGGTAGACCCCACCGATTTTTCATGCTTGAACCATGACATGAGGCGAGTCAATAAAGCATAAATAAGATTTCTAGGAGTATAAAACAAAACGGTAAGTACGCATACCCAACGAAAGCAAGATTTTATTATGTTATGCGTAATACCTCTTTGGACAACGACTATGTCTATGTCGTCTCGGTAGAAAGTACATATCTACGTAATAGAAGAATGGCTTCTTCTTTGAACAGCAAAGAGAAGAGGGAAACAAATCAAAAAAAAATAGGGGTTGGCTGCTCCTCATTGTAATATGCATAATTCTAGTAAGAGCCGGTTCCTCAAAATAGAATATTTAGCAAGAATTCGGTTGGAAAAATTTCCCATTGGGAATCAAGTCGTTGAAATATTTGTTTGATCAAAAGGTTCTTATTCATATTGGATTCCAATAGAATTTATGAAGTGGAGATATTTTGATTTTAAAACGCTTTGCAGAACGATCTATTAAACAATTGATACAATTCGATTACTCAATTAGTAGTGCCCCTAGAGTCCACTTCTTCCCCATACTACGAGTGAGAGGGAAAATGTAAAGACTACCATTAAAGCAGCCCAAGCGAGACTTACTATATCCATGTGATTTGTGTCCCCTATCTCTATGAATATAAAGGAATTATTCCATTATTGATCACTAATAATAGTGGAATCAATGGTGCAGAGTCAAAATGGGATTGTGACCTAACGTTATTGATGAACCAACCCAATGAATACACTCGTAACAAGTCCCTATATGATTTCCGGTGGAATCGAGAAGCACTAAGTACAAGCAAGCTACGCAGTTACCTCCTTGGGAGTCTCAAGGGGATGTTACTAATGGAACATGTAGGAATAGTAAGACCTATTGTTTGTTTTGTTGCCTTTCATAAACAAAAGTAGAAAAAAAAAAAATAGACCATCAAGATAGATAACTATCTATCACATATCCCTATCTCCCCATCTAAGCCTTACTGTCTCTACTTCTGTGAAACAATCGGAAGACGCCCTATTACATTCTTGGCAGGGTTACCCAAAAGAAATCATTTTTTTTTTCTACTTTTATTCTATTATTTTAGAAATATTCTATAAAAAAAAAGGCAATCATCCATGCAATATTAATTGAAAACCTGAGCACTCAGAGACTCTCGTAAGTTTGTCTGGATACAAAGTATCTTCAGTTCTTTCCACAACTCCTAATTTGATTCTACATCAGTCTACCCAATCTAATTCAAGACTCAGTCAGTAAACACTATTAGGGTGAGGTAATTAGGAAGTATTTATAGTCCTTCCTATAATCCCTACTTGGACCCTAGGAGCAAGGATTTACAGTCCCTTAGGAACTTTCCTTTGGATACACGGATTTACGGTCCCCGACTTTCGTAGTTCTGAATCTCACAATTGAATCTTACTATAGATTTGATTCGATTGATAAATCAAATCAATAGCCTGAGCGCATCAGTAATAAGTGAGTATTTCTTTATTCATATTGTATTTGTATTGGTATGATACCGGTTTGGGCCACACCCGGATTTTTGAAGAAATAATTGAAAGTCTTTTCTAGAACCCCCTCCCCTGATTCTAAAAATCCAGTATCGACAGTCCTCGTTCCTTACCTCTGCTTCTGCCGGGCAAGAATTTTGTGAGTTCTATTAGCACGGGGGTAAGAGATTCCGAGTCTTTTGTTAATCAGGCGACACCCGGATTTGAACTGGGGAAAAAGGATTTGCAGTCCCCCGCCTTACCACTCGGCCATGCCGCCAAAACGATACAAAATAGATATAGATGGAAATATTCTGGGGGATTACTGAACCATTTCTCTTTTTTGTTATTGGATCCTTTTTGTTGTTCTCTTAGATTGATTGTATAGTATTTCAAAACACACAACGCCTAAAAACTTCCCTTTTTCTATTGAAAAAGAAAAATGGATTTCCAGTCACAGAATCAAAAACTCAGGGTAAATTGGAATCATTAACTATTGACTGTGAATTCATGAATGGTTCTTGGATTTGGATCTCCAATTTTGTTTCCTTAATCTTAATGGCATAAGGAGATCCAATTGATATACGACTAATCGATCTCAATTCTTTTCCATAATTATCCATAATTAATCCTTTTCAATTATAACAACAATTATGTGTATATGCAAACCCCAGAACAGAAATTCTTACACAGATACCGAGTCAGGTATTTTATCTACATATCCCTATTAGGAATAGGAAATCGTCGTGCTTGCATTTTTCATTGAATATATTGAATATAAAATGGAAATTTGGATATAGCATGACC